ATAGTTTTACCAGCTATGGGTCGAGCGAATAGAGGCCTTCGCCCCAATTCAGCTCTGGAAATGTCATCAGAACGGAGAACCATGGATCTGCTCATCCGAACCTTTCAGTACTCCAAAGAGACTGTTGTTTCCATATTTTTCCGAACTACTGGGAGTGAGTACACCCTTATCCTTGTTTTTGGCGATTTCGCATTAATATCAATAAGGACAGGGAACGTTTTACCTACTCCTAACGGTCGGAGCGAGCCCTTGAATAAAGTGGATCTCCCCAAGTAGGATTTGAACCTACGACCAGTCAGTTAACAGCCGACCGCTCTACCACTGAGCTACTGAGGAACAACGGGGGGTTAGATCTCATATACGTTCAAGACTCTTGTTCTTTGGACCGACCTACGACCGGTGCATGAACCATTGAGAAGCCCAAAGCTTCCTTCGGAACTTCTGGAACATACACCCCACCCTATATTATAGGGAGAGAAGGTGACGATAGCAATCCCCTTCGCCTCCCCGCCTCCAGGACAAGGGGAGGCGGCGGTCAACCATCACCATGATCTTCTCCACGATGCATATTGATCAATCGATCTCCACGGTGCTGCGGACCCGCCAGTTCGCTAGGTATACTCACTCCACCGAAGGGCAACAAAGACCTCTCTCTCCCTGCCAGGGACAAGGGGCCTGCTTCTTATCCTAAGAGCTAGAAGGTAATGGTGAGATAGTCTCAACTAACCTACCTTACCTGTCCGAGCCCTTCATTGAGTGAAACGAAGCGGACATCATGGCACTTGGAACTGCTATTCGATCATAGAATTGATTTCGATCAAGCAGGAGAAGGTCCCCCTGTCGGCCCTTTCATCTCTCTGCCCGCTCCATGCTGTATAGCCTTCGGATCATGGGCTGGTTGAATGCTGGGATACGTGAGATTAGATCCGATCTGCCCGGTGATTTTGGTAGATAAAGATAAAGTGGTGGGAAGTGCTGAAGTGAGAGGAATCCATATCAGCGATCGTACCGTCATTACTTCAATGATTGTAATTCTACCTGATCAATCACTCTTTTTTATCTGTATTTTCTTTCTCAGCATTTCATTTTAAGAAGAATCCTTTTTTGAATGATGGAATATCAGTTCTATATATGTTCCATATAGATAGATAGATATCTATCTATCTATAATGAAATGAATCCAAAATGGAGGAAGGGGGAATAGAAAGGGGAAGGAAGAACAGAAAGAGAACAGGGGGACGGAGGGGATGGAGAGAAGGGAAGGGGACGAAGAATTGCAAGGGGACATAAAAGATCGATCTATCGATACAGAGAATGAGAGATTAGTCAAAATCTCACATCAACGAATCCATATAAAAATAAAAATTGTCAGTAGAAAGATTACTGCAAAAAACAAGAATCCAAATAGATAGGAAGATGTCCGTCCCCCCCCTAAATATTTCATTCCCTCTCCTACAAAGAGACCCAGGATACCGACTCTATCTATAATTCCATCAATTACCCATCGATCAAATAAATAAGTTAGTTCAGCTAATCTCCGTATACCCATAGTAAATATTTTGTTATAATATATGTCTATGTAGCCTCGGTAATATGACCAATCGTATATGACATTGATGAATCGGTCTGGGATACCCTTTAGCCGGGAATCCCTTTTATACCATAAATATGGTGAGGAGAAATTAAAATTTATAGGTCCATATAGGACAAAGGCCACGAATGTGCTAGAAAATGCTATACCAACTGAGGGAATCGCATCTACAAAAAATTCGGACCAATTTTCAGGATGGTTCTCATGGAAATGGTTCATCGATAGAGTCAACCGTTGGGATAAGATATCAGAACTTATTTCTCCTTGAACAAAAGAAACTCCTATAGATCCCACAAATAGAGTGAATAGTCCCAGTACAAGTGAAGGCAATAGCATTGTATTGTCCGATTCCTTGGGATATGGAGGATCCCCTTTATCGAGAGGATGAGTAATAACCAGATATTCCATAGGTTTACCATCGAATTGTTCCATCTTCCCTGAGAATTTAAATACTCCTTCAGAGGAAGAAGAGTTCTTATTTCCCGGTAATTGCGGCATAGAACCCATTTCAGTTTCGGTGAATGTACCAGATTCTTTTTCTCCCCACATAGAGATCGAATAGAACGGAATAGGGTCGTTATACAAATTTACGCGGAGATCTCCTTCGAAAGCAAGAAAATACATACGAGACATGTAAAATGCAGTAAATCCTGCTGCGGATCGAGCTATCCCCCCAAGAATGGTAGAATATAGCCAACTATCACTAATAATTTCATCCTTAGACCAAAAACAAGCAAAGGGGGGAATACCACAAAGAGAAAGTGTACCTAAAAGAAAGGTTGTTCCTGTAATTGGCATGTATTTACTTAAACCACCCATGAGAGCCATATTCTGACTTTCAGCGGGGCAATATCCAACAAGAGATTCCATGGAATGAATCACTGATCCAGATCCTAGGAACAATAACGCTTTAGAATAGGCATGTGTAATCGGATGGAACAAAGCAGCTCGATAAGAACCTGTACCTAGAGCTAACACCATATAACCTGATTGGGACATAGTAGAATAAGCCAAACCTCTTTTAAGATCACTTTGAGCAAGAGCCATAGTCGCTCCCAATAGAGCCGTTATTCCACCTGTCCAAGAGATGAGATTCATTATGAAAGGTAGAGCTTTGAAAAGAGGGAACAATCGAGCTACGAGAAAAATTCCTGCTGCTACCATAGTAGCGGCATGTATAAGAGCTGATATAGGGGTAGGCCCTTCCATAGCATCAGGTAACCATACATGAAGTGGAAATTGTGCGGATTTAGCTACTGGACCTAAAAATAAGAGAAAAGCACACAGAGTAGCAAAGAATGAACTAACTTCATTACTAGCAATCGATTCGTTAGATCTTCCCAATAAATATCTAAATTCGAAACTACCCGTTATCTGATAAAATCCTAGAATTCCTAATAATAGTCCAAAATCTCCTATACGATTAGTAATAAACGCTTTTTGACAGGCATTGGCTGCACTGGGTCGAGTAAACCAGGAACCTATTAATAAATAAGAACACATTCCTACTAATTCCCAAAATATATATATTTGTACTAGATTAGGGCTAATCACTAGTCCCAACATAGAAGCATTAAAAAGACTAAGATAAGCAAAGAACCTCACATATCCTTGGTCATGAGACATATAATTATCACTGTAGATCATAACCATGATTCCGACAGTAGTAACTGATATTGGCATAATGGAAGTAAGTGGATCGATCAAATAGCCCAACTCTGGGGAAAAATTCTTATTAATGGTCCAGGACCATAAATATTGATAGACGGGACCACCTGTAATTTGCTGCAAGAATAGATTGAAAGAAAGGAGCATAGCTATACCTAGCAGGGAAATGCTGATAAGAGCCCATATATGATGAAGACCCCTGGTTGCCCTTGGAAAAAGTAAGGATCCCGATCCTATTGGCACAGAGGCTGAAAGTGGAAGGAAAGGCACGATCCAAACATATTTATATATAAGTTCCATAGGAAGATCGAGTAATTTTTAGAAAGATTTTTTCTCTTTTTTTTTTTTTTTTTTCTTTTTTTTTTTTTCCATTTCCCATTACTGGTTTCCGATCCACTGGATTACGAAAGGAACAAATCAAAAGGGGTCGTAAATCAGGAGGAACGATGGGATGGATTCCATCCATCTATTTTTCCTTCTCCTTCCACAAATAGAAAGTTCGAGCTGATTAATCATTAATTAATATGAAATGCCAGATGAATAGGAACCCTAGTTTCTTCAGGTACTCATCAACGAGATAGAGTTGTGCACATCCAAAATTGTACACTTTTCCCATATATTATCTTATATCACATAGATTTTTATAAATCAATAGAGATGTTTGACACTCTGGTCCTGCAAAAATATTCATGATAAAACCTGACAAGAATCGAACCAATTAGAGAGCTATTCTAGATTATGATATTTGATCGAATCTGTTCGATACATATTCGCTCCTAATCTTAAATAACAAGTATATACGTAATAATTGGAATCAGGAGTGAACAACTCCGAACGGGCCAGATAGATCTTATGGTATTTGTCACTCCACATCATTAGGATTAGGACCGGATGGATGGACGGAATGCCAAAATATCCATTTATTACTATTGATTTACCATAGATCTATTACTAATATCAGACATTCTCGGCTGTAAAATGAAATAAGAGGGATAATCCCACAGGATTCTCCTGGAGATGAACTGACCAATTAAGTAAGAAATGCATTTCCTAGAAAGAGGACACGGTGTACGTAGGTTAAGACATCGACAAAATTCGATTTGATCCGTAGTAGATTCTATCTGTCCAAAGAAATGAGAACGAATGGATTCTGCAGTAAATAAATCATTATTCATATAACGAAATAATGTAATTTTATCACAAATTATGAAGATTTCGAGGAGCTAGATCTTTAAACTTTTAGAATAGAAATAACGAGAGATATACGTACATATAGAGATATACATATCTCTATATGTACGTATATCTCTATACTGCATAGAATAACGCGATATATACAAGATTGAATATCAATCTAATAATATTTATCTAGATAGATAATATTTATCTAGATAAATAGATATGTACATATATGTCTATCACATCGAAATATATGAATGAAAAGCATTGTTCATCATGGCAGTTCCGAAGAAGCGCACTTCTAAATCCAGAAAACGAATTCGTAAAAATGTTTGGAAGGGAAAAGCAGATCAGGCCGCGGTAAAAGCTTTTTCCTTAGCTGAGTCTATCTCGACCGGTCGGTCAAAAATTTTTTACTGCACAACAAATGATAAGCCCTCTGGATCATCTAAATCCACATCCATTAATGAATCCAATGATTCATAACATCAACAAGTATGCCCCCTAGTAGAGGGCAATAATGGGAAAGAAGTCATTCCCTGGCTCTTTCGAACAATACTGGGAACGATACTGGGGTCGGACAGACAAAGAGACAAATCATGATTCGGTTTCACTACAGCATTCATTTATGACCGACTGAGAGAGGGGGATTCCTTAACCATTCTTCCGATTCTTAAACCATTCATCCATACTTCCTTTACCGCTGGGGAAAGATTCCCCAGCATCATTCTTCAGAAGAATCCCGGATTAATTTAGCATTACCCTTATTTATATTTCTGATAGCTTTACCTCATCAACATCTTATTGAATATCTATTTATATGGATAGATATCTATTTAAATAGATATGTATTTAGATAAGAACCTCGGAGTAATTAGTTTAATTTTAAATAGTTATAGAACCTACGGGATCATCTGAGTATAGTATTCACACACAAAATCACTCGTTCATTTTGGATGACTCGAATCTATGTGTTACTGTGTCACTCGAGCGAATTATTGCTCAGATCTCGGTGAATAATTCCTAATTCCTAATTTCAGATATCGGGATTCATCTTTCTCTTACTCTTCTTATTCCATTCGGGATTTCACACAATTGCTAGATACAGAATAGGAACTTAATAGATCCATTTTACTCCTCAACGGTTATCTCCTTTATGGTCATATAGAGAAAGTGCTCGATTTTTTAAGATGACTCATGGCTAGAGATACAATAACTCTAGCCATTTATGACCCGTTTTCAAGAACATAGGAAGAACATAATTCTAAGGGGACTGGCCAAAGTATAGATGTATAACCTTGCACAACATCTTAGTATATCTGATCCCCGCCCGTCATTGGCCCCCCATTAATGGCCTAGCTCTCACTTTCCAGAACGTGATTTAAGGGGAATGAATAATCCATTTTTTTTTTTTTTACATTCCAATAGCTCGAGAAACTCTTCTTACTAAGCCCGCGATATTCACAAATCGTTATCGGTAAAATTACGGCATGAAATCTTTTTCCATGTATCTCTCTTCCATGTTCGGGATCTAGCTGCTTCCATTCTATCAAGATAATTTAAGAGATCTCTTGTTCAATGATGGAATTTAATAGGACTCTTCATTCCCCTTCGGAGCAGCAGGATTTGAACCTGCGACCTCCATCACCCCAAGATGGCACGCTACCAAGCTGCGCCATGCTCCGTTGTAATGATCAACATCACATTGATTCAATGTCCGAACTTAGATTTCGAACATCCCCCAATCTCCATTAATTACTCCCCCTGTTAAACCTGTTTTGAACACATTGACGATCTGGCACAAATGGGTTAGTATGTCTTTACCAAGCCGCCATGGTGAAATTGGTAGACACGCTGCTCTTAGGAAGCAGTGCTAGGGCATCTCGGTTCGAATCCGAGTGGCGGCATTCTTAGAATAAAATTCCGTTGATCTCCCTCCTATTCTGTTCAATTCATTTCTATTTATCTTTTCTTTATAATAGATCACTCTTTTCTATTGACTATTTTTAATTTATCCTATCGTATTTCTATTATCGATCCTATTTTAAAATCAAATGAAGAAATGGGTTTATTATGATATTCATAACCTTAGAACATATATTGGCTCACATTTCTTTTTCTCTCATTTCTGTTGTCACTCTCGCTTATTGGGGAACCTTGGTCCATCAAATTGAAGGGCTAAGTAGTTCGGGAGGAAAAGGCATGATAGTTACTTTTGTCTGTACAACGGGATTATTAATTACTCGTTGGCTTTATTCGGGACATTTACCGTTAAGTAATTTGTATGAGTCATTCATGTTCCTTTCATGGAGTTCATCTGTGATTCATATAATTCTAGAAGTACGAAGCCAAAAGGATCGAGGATTAGGTGCAATCACTGCACCAAGCACTATGTTAACTCATGGTTTTGCTACTTCAGGTCTTCCGAAGGAAATGCAACAATCTGCAATGTTGGTACCTGCCCTGCAATCCCATTGGTTAATGATGCATGTAAGCATGATATTACTCAGCTATGCAACCCTTTTATGTGGATCCCTATCATCAATAGCTTTTCTGATCATTACATTTCGGAGAAATAGAAGGATTCTTTCGCTTCTCAGTGCGAGGGACAATTCATTCATTTGGCCCTTTCCCTCCAGGAATAATTTGTATTTACATGAACAAGAAAAGAGTGATTTGCAAAACACTTTTTATTTGTCATTCACAAATCATCGTAAATGTCAATTGACTCAACAATTAGATTATTGGAGTTATCGTGTTATTGGTCTAGGCTTTCTTCTTTTAACTATAGGTATTCTTTCTGGAGCAGTATGGGCTAATGAAGCATGGGGATCTCGTTGGAGTTGGGATCCTAAAGAGACTTGGGCATTGATTACTTGGATCATATTTGCAATTTATTTGCATACCAGGGTGAATAAAGGTTGGCAAGATGAGAACCCGGCAATTATAGCTTCTTTAGGATCTTTTATAGTTTGGATCTGTTATTTGGGGGTCGATCTATTAGGAATAGGTTTACATAGCTATGGATGGTTGATTTAGCACAGAACTAAAAATGGACTTGGACCCGGGATTTATGGAAGAAAAAAAGAAGAATATATTCCATAAAGAAGAATATATTTCATATAGTATAGTTATTATAATAGTATAGTTATTATACGGAATTGATAAATGGAATTAGTAATTTTTTCAAGTTCTTTCAAATAGTTATTCTAATATGATCACTACTTGAAATAATTTGAATTACATCCGAAACAAATTAATTGTTCATTATTTTGACCCCATCCTATTCCTCTCTCTTCGAGAGATGAATAGGATAATTTGATTGTATCCCATGACTATCTAGTTGACAATTTATCTGATGAAAAGTTCGAAAGGAGTTATTCATGGAAGGATCGGAACATAATAGCTTCCACTTTCTTATCCCATAGAGATAAGACTAAATCAGGATAAGGACCAGTACCTATTACTGGCAGAAAAAGACAAATCGAAATAAAGATTTCTCGTGGTCCAGAATCCTTTAAATAGGGGTTCAAGACGTTCAAAAACTTATATCCATAGAACATTCGACGTAACATAGATAATAAATGAATAGGAGTTAATATCATTCCAATTGCCATTATTGCAGCAATAACTATTTGAAAAGTCAAAGAATACTTACGACTAGTAATTATTCCCAGAAGTACCATAGATTCCGCTACGAAACCACTCATTCCTGGCAATGCGAGGGAAGCCATTGAAAAGCTACTGAACATAGTAGATATTTTGGACATTGGTATAGCCATTCCTCCTATCCCGTCAAGAAAAAGAGTACGTATCCCATCGTAACTTGTTCCTGCCAAGAAGAAAAGTGCAGCACCAATTAATCCATGAGAAATCATCTGCAAAATGGCTCCATTAAGACTCGTATCTGCCATGGAACCAATTCCTACAATTACAAAACCCATATGAGATACTGATGAATAGGCTATTCTCCTTTTCAAATTACGTTGACTCAGAGAAGTTAGAGCTGCATAGATAATTTGAACCGCTCCTACTATTACCAACCACGGTGAAAATAGAGAATGAGCATGAGGTAATAATTCCATATTAATTCGAATTAATCCATATCCCCCCATTTTCAATGGAATTCCAGCCAAAAGCATACATGTACTATAATGCGCTTCCCCATGAGTATCCGGTAGCCAGGTATGTAAAGGGAGAATTGGCAATTTGATGGCATGAGCGATGAAGAATCCTAAATAGAATACTATTTCCAGTACTACAGGATAATATTTATTAGCCAATATTTCAAAATCTAATGTTGGTCCATCAAATCCATAGAGACCCATACTTGAAGCTCCCATTGAGATAAAAATAGAACCACCTGCAGTGTACAAAATGAACTTTGTAGCCGAATATAGACGTCTTTTTCCTCCCCACATGGATAGAAGTAGGTAAACGGGAATTAGTTCTAGCTCCCACATGAGAAAAAAAAGTAGAATATCTCGAGAAGCAAATAATCCTACTTGGCCACTGTACATTGCCAACATCAAGAAATAGAACAATCGGGGATTTCGGGTAACTGGCCAAGCGGCTAAAGTGGCTAAAGTAGTAACAAATGACGTCAATGAAATAGGTCCAATAGAAAGTCCATCAATTCCCAGTCTCCAATGAAGGTCAATAAGATCTATCCAGTCATAATCTTCTTCCAATTGGATCAATGGATCGTCGAAATGAAAATGATAACGAAATGTATAGGTCATTAGAAGGAATTCTAATAAGCAGATACCCAGAGTATACCATCGAATTAGATTATTCCCTCTATGAGGGAACAATGGGATTGAGGAACCCGCAGATATGGGCAAAATAACAATTATTGTTAACCAGGGTAAATCGCTCATGATGAAAATGGAAGTAATTTTCTATAGAAAAACCCATGCTCAATATCTCGGGTTGAGTATGGGTTTTTACCAGTGAAAGAAAAAAAAAGGAGAATAATAAATAGGAGATAGATCTAACAATTTTTGTGGTCTATGTTTATTAGTAAGCTAGACCCATACTGCGAGTTGTCTCATGCCACAAATAAACACGTACACTCAAGAAATCTGTTGGACAAGCAGATTCGCATCTCTTACAACCTACACAATCTTCTGTTCTTGGAGCAGAAGCAATTTGCTTAGCTTTACATCCTTCCCAAGGTATCATTTCCAATACATCTGTGGGACAAGCTCGTACACATTGAGTACAGCCGATACATGTATCATAAATTTTGACTGAATGTGCCATTGGATCTATTAACTCCCATTAGTTAGGATGTCAGAAGTTATCAATTTGATAAGATCTTATAATATAGATCAATAACAAGATATTATTGATATCAGACGAATTAGTAATTGTACTATCAGTGATATTATGAATGGATATATTTATATCATGCATCTGTTCAGTAGGGTGAAGTTACTTGTATAACTTCGATCTTTCTGGATTCTACTAAATCTGACTCAATTGTGTTGGTCAGATACAATTTGTTAATGAGTTCGATATGGATTGAATAACGCTTTTCATCGATAATAATAATACATTGATTTCGATTACATGCAGATAATAGGTATATCTACTATATACATAGATTTGTGTATCTATATCTATTTATATAGATTGATAGATGGATATACCTATTTTTTATTTGTAGATTTAGAAATCTACTTATTCCCGATCAATCCGGAGATTCTATGTGCTCTATTACCATTTTGACAAATTAAATTGATCGATACGAGTCGATTTTCTGTTACGATATATTGCTAAAGCAATAGCTAATCCAATGGCTGCTTCAGCGGCTGCAATAGCGGTAACAAAGATCGAGAAGATGTCTCCCTTTACTTGTCGACTATCAAAATAATTGGAGAATGTTACGAGATTGACATTAACCGCATTCAGTATTAGCTCAAGACACATAAGTGCTCTAACCATGTTCCGACTTGTGATCAGTCCATAAATACCGATAGAGAACAAATAAGCACCTGAAATAAGCGCATGCTCGAGCATAATTGATAAACTCCCTATTAACCTCGATTGATCTAGATACGAACAGAAGTTCTATAAAGTTTATTATTTTATATTATCTGGAAGATCAAAGATCATACTTCTCCTAATATCACGATACTTCACTCGATATTTGACATTCAAACTATTTCCTCTCGGCGAGCTATAGTAATTGCTCCCACGAGGGCAACTAAAAGTATTATAGAAAGAAGTTCGAATGGAAGGAAAAAATCAGTTGATAAATGAGCCCCAATACGTTGAACGTTGTTTGTTAAGTCCTGTTCTAAAATTTGATTCGATTTTGTAGTCATAGATATCTCGGACCATGATGTGTTCAGGATAATAGTAATTAATGAACAGAAGAGACTCGTACAAACTACTAAAGTGATACCATCTCCGACGGTCCAGAGAGGAACAAAATTTGGATATTTTTGATTATTCATCAACATCACGGCAAACACGATCAAGACATTGACAGCTCCTACGTAGATCAGGATTTGTGCAGCAGCTACAAAATCTGCGTTCAATAAAATATATAATAAAGATATACAAACAAGAACCGGTCCCAATGAAAGGGCAGAATAAATTATATTGGTAAGTAGTACTACTTCCAAACCTCCTAATATGAGACCCAGCTCTAGAGGGACCAAAAGAATATCACGTATCGGCCCAGGTAGATCCATTATATGTACGGTAAGTTCCAATATTACTTCTCACAATCCCATTCACTAAACAAAGAAGTTACCCTATCCATATACCTATTTTATATACCAACATGAATATTCATACTGCAACTATTCGGATATGTAAATTAGATAGACTGATCCAGAATTAGATTGGTCAAGGATATATTATAATCAATGATATATCATTGGTCATATTCCTAGTGTAATTTTAAACAGAATTACTAATTCCCAGTCAATTCGAAAAAAAAAAAAAAAAATAGGGTCCCTATTCATCGGTTCTCCCTGATCGGAACTTCAGATTGAATCCGGAGAACTGGTAACAGTTCTTGGATCTAAATGTCCGTCCATAGTTTTCTCGGACAAAGAAGTTGAACTGAAAATTGTTCGAATTGTAGAATCTTCAATCACCGATATTGGTGAACGTCCTAGAGCAATCTGATCATAATTCAATTCATGACGATCATAGGTCGAAAGTTCATATTCTTCAGTCATCGACAGACAATTTGTGGGACAATATTCGACACAATTCCCACAAAAGATACAAATTCCGAAATCAATGCTATGATTTTCTAATCGTTTTTTTCCGATATCTCTTCCAAAGTTCCAATCAACAACGGGTAGATCGATCGGACATACACGGACACATACTTCACGAGCAATACATTTATCAAATTCGAAATGAATCCGTCCGCGAAATCGTTCTGATGGGATCAATTTGTCATAGGGATATTGAATAGTCATGGGTAAACGATTCATGTGATATAGGGTAACCATAAAACCTTGACCAATATATCTCGCAGCTTGTATCGCTCGTTGACTATAATCTATGAATCCAGTCACCATGGAAAACATATGGTAGATATCCTTGAATGGATCATTTCGTGTCTATTCTATTTCTTTCTCTTTATAGATGTATTCAATCTACCAATTTCGGATGTGTTACAGAATCTATTTTTGGAATGATATTTTGTCACAATAAAAGAAGTTGAAAAGAAGCTGTCAGTAATAAATTACCCAGAGCGATAGGTAAAAGAAATTTCCAACCAAGATCCAATAATTGGTCTATCCTCATTCTGGGCAAAGTCCATCTCGCCGTGATAGAAATGAACAAGAACAGATAAGCTTTAGCTAATGTGATAAGGATCCCCATCGTTATGCCAAGGACCTCACTAGTTCCATTAATAGAATCCCATTCGAAATATTCCGAAATTGGTATGGATGGAATGGAAAAGTTCCATCCGCCCAAATAGAGAATTGTCACAAATAATGAGGAAGCTAATAGATTCAGATAGGAAGCAACGTAAAATAAACCAAATTTTATACCCGAATATTCGGTTTGATAACCCGCTACCAATTCTTCTTCCGCTTCTGGTAGATCAAAAGGCAATCTTTCACATTCTGCTAGGGAAGAGATAAAGAAAGCTATAAACCCTATAGGTTGACGCCACAAATTCCATCCCCAAAAACCATATCTAGACTGTGCTTCAACTATATCAACCGTACCTAAACTGTTGGATAATTATAGTCGATAATAGCATCACCGTTCTCATCTCTATTCCGAAACCGTACGTGAAACTTCAGCTTCATACGGCTCCTCAATGGCCATCGAGAAGTAGAAAAAACAATCCTTTTATATTATCTCGTTATGCACCTCGCACAATGGGGAAAGAGAATAAAAGAGAAAAGAAACATCGAAGTGTTCATGAATTGGACCAATGAGATTCTGTCTGCTACAATAACAAGAGCTTTTGAACCTATCTTGACCTTCACAATTCTTTGTTAGTAAAAATTCGGATCCATTAATGAAATACTACAACAATTACTTTTTCCCACTATGGATCCATATTCCATTTCACTCGAGATTCCGTCAATCACGAATGAGACTTCGGCAGTAGTCCATTGATTCAAATTAGATCTTTATGAAAAAAAGGAGAAGAAACATCCTTTATCCATCTTTTCGTGGGAGAAGGAGAGGAGAACTGCAAAAAGGATTACTTCGTTCCTGATAGTCATTCCTTTTTAAGTAAATAGGAACATACTCCAGATCGGGGTTCTGGGGAAGTACTACTTGATCATCCCTACCAACGTCAAGTCCTCATTATCATCCCATTGATATAGAAACATTTCTCGAAATATGTTTCGTTATCTCTCACTAACCTTTCGTGCATTTTTGTGTTCCTGACCATCTACTTTTGCTCGATCTTCAGTATGATAGTATGAGCTTCATACAGTTTTTTTTTCCTTTGCCCCCGCTGTCAGGCCTCGATACTAATATCTTAACTGGGGTACACAGTTTTCACTGGTTGTGCATGCCTTCACTCTTGTACAGGGGATGGGACTCGATCCTATTACTGCGAATTCATAAGCTGTTTGATCTCACCCATATGACTATCTAGTTTATCAGTTGGAATGAATAAGAAATATTCATCCTATTAATCTCCTTTCCTTTCTTATAGAGATAGGGGAAAAGCTCATATTGCAACGGATCACACGTAGAGATATAGATAACACACATAAAGCTAGAGGGATTTCGTAACTGATGGATTGAGCAGCAGCTCGGAGACCACCTGAGAAAGAATATTTATTATTTGATCCATACCCCGCCATAAGAAGTCCAAGAGGAGCAATACTTGAAACGGCGATCCGGAAAAAAACACCTATACTAAGATCAGCTAAAACGATGTGGCGGCCGAAGGGAATTACTAAATAACTCGAAAGAATTGGTATAACCACTATAGCTGGTCCAATACTGAATAACCAAAGATCCCCTCTAGATGGGATAATATCCTCTTTCAGAAGTAGTTTGATCCCATCTGCTAAAGCTTGAAGAATTCCCAAGGGACCGGCGTATTCAGGTCCAATACGTTGTTGTATTCCTGCAGATATCTTTCTTTCAAGCCATACAATAACTAATAATCCTATTAAAACTCCCAATATAGGAATAAGAATGTAAATTCTAATCCATATGAGACCGAAGATCTCTTTTATAAATCCCAGTACAAAAGATAAATTGATAACTCGTTCCTCAGGATCCGTCGTATTAATCACCATCTTAACGATCAACCTCTCCCATAATGATATCTATACTACCTAAAATTGTCATGATATCGGCCAATTTCATGCTTTTAACCAGTTGAGGAGGAATTTGCAAATTAATAAAACCAGGTGGGCGAATTTTCCATCTCCAGGGAAAAATACTATCATCTCCCATTAGAAAAATTCCTAATTCTCCTTTGGGAGCTTCTACTCTCACATAATGTTCTTGTTTTGGTGACTCAAAAGTAGGGGAAGGTTTTTTACTAATAAATCGAAATTCAAAATCATTCCATTCCGAATCTTTGCCTTTATCGAGGCGCCGGGCTTCCAAATTCTCATAGGGTCCTCCCGGAATTATTTTTAGGGCCTGTCGAATAATTTTGATAGATTCTGTCATTTCCCCAATTCGTACCAAGTAACGAGCTAATGAATCCCCTTCTTTTTGCCATTGGACCTCCCAATCAAATTCATCGTAACATTCGTAATGATCAACTTTACGAAGATCCCATTGTATTCCGGAAGCTCGTAGCATAGGTCCTGATAAACCCCAATCTATTGCTTCTTCTCTACCAATGATGCCTACTCCTTCAACTCGTTCTAAAAAGATGGGATTGCGCGTAATAAGCCTTTCATATTCAGCCACTTTGGATAAGAAATAATCGCAAAAATCCAAACATTTATCTATCCAACCGTAGGGTAAATCTACAGCTACTCCTCCGATACGAAAATAATTATGCATCATTCGCATACCCGTGGCAGCTTCGAATAAATCATAGATAATTTCCCTTTCTCTGGAAATGTAAAAGAAAGGAGTCTGTGCACCAATATCAGCCATGAAAGGCCCAAGCCATAACAAATGGGGAGCTATACGACTCAACTCTAGCATGATAACTCTGATACAGCTAGCCCTTTTGGGTACCTGAATATTTCCCAATCTTTCCGGCGCATTTACCGTTACTGCTTCTGTAAACATAGTGGCTAAATAATCCCATCGTGTTACATAGGGAAGATATTGGACAATTGTTCGGTTCTCGGCAATTTTTTCCATCCCTCTATGCAAATAACCTAATATAGGTTCACAGTCAATAACATCTTCACCATCTAGAGTAACAATAAGTCGAAGAACACCATGCATCGATGGATGATGAGGGCCCATACTTACTATCACGGAGTCTTTTTCTGTAGCAAGCACGGTCATATGTCATTCTCCTCTGATTCGTTCTATAAATTGATGGAAACAAAGGAACGGCTCATTAAGATCCGGAATCTAACAACCAAAAAAAATTTTGGAATTGAAAATTTCGTTTGAAATCAACGGATTTTTAGCCCACGAATACTTAGTTGACCAATTAAATCTTCGTAACGAGGTCTGTTCCTTTTGGACAAATAAACCAGAAGTCGCTTACGTTTCCCCAAAATTTGCCACAAACCTCTTTGGGATGAATAGTCTCTTCTGTGCAATTCCAAATGATGAGTAAGTCTCAGAATCCGATCAGTTAAATGATATATCTGAGATTCAACGGATCTTCTCCGTTCTTTAAGAATCAGAGATGAACGAATGGGCGAATTCTTTGGCATAAAAACTATTTTTCTCGAGATAGAATGAATGAGATTGATTCATGGTCAGAAAGAAGAATGAGATCTATTAATTTTTCCATGGTCCATGGAAGAATTTGTTCCGATCCGAACATTCCCATTGAATGACAGATAGAGAATTTATCTCCTCCCGGAGAAACGAGTTTCTCCAATTTGGCTTTGCAGCGGGATACAGATAGATGAGAGATTCCTATATCGATAGAATCGAATAGATCGAATCCAAATAGAAATATCTTTTAGGATTTCGATTCATTCCATTGATGCGGATATGGATGTATTATGAAATACACTATCTACATATCTATCTATTTATCCATCTATCTATCCATTTATAGATAGATAGATATCGAATCTCTATTAAATAGATCCCATTTCCTAATATAAAATTAGGGATACATACGTATTCTTAACATAACAGACCGACTCCCATCATTTGTATTGAACCAATATCTATTCATACAAGCCAGATCCTCTAATCGATAACTAGGCCAAAGAAAACGTTTAGTCATTTGGGTTATATCTATATCAAGATGTTTATCTCTTTCCATGAGTTCTTCGTAGTTTTGTACGTCCTTTTCATCGGAAAGTTCTGCATTTCCATCTAGATCATTCTCCAGATCGAAACGATTTAGAATTCTAAATTCTCTACGACGTCTCGGAAGCAAAATATCTTCAAAAATGAGAGAACTTGAAATGTTTTCATTCCCATCTCCAAGAATTCCTCCGTGTCGTATAGATCCATCAGAAAGATTTACATCTGCCCTTCCCCGGAACCTATTCTTAAATCTTAATGAAATACTTACGATTTTATACATCAGGAATTGGTCATCCAATACCCCAGATAAACGAAATGGTTCGACAATTAATATTCCATCCTTTACTGTTCCTGAAACATCCTTATCAATCGAATGAGACATTAGATCCAGGTCCAAATCTCCCGTTCGAAGATAGGGTATAGCAATTCTCTCCGGATCCTTCATTCCACTTAAAAGAGAACATATATTGATGTTATTTTCGAGTTCCCTCGCTATGGATTCTGCCCATCTAAATTGAATAGCAGTTTCAACAGTTTTTCCATCTTCCAGCAGAAATTCTACCTCATCGTATTCATTGTTCCCATTATCCTTTTTTTCTTTGTCCTGACTATCCAATCCAACATACTTTTCTTGGTCTTGAACATTCGATCTAACATATTCTTGTTCTTGAACATAGGATCCAATATCTTCTTTCTGTTGTTCTCTTTCTTCTCGGTCTCGGACATTCGATCTAATATTTTCTTCTTTCCTATATGATCCAAAAATATCTTCGTGTTCTTCTCGTATAAGCGATTTTCTTGGTATGATCATCAATTCAGTTTTATATGTATCATTCATTCCTACAAGTTCTGGGAATAACCAGAATCTTAAATTTGATCCGGAACGATCCGTTCTTCTTCGATTAATTCTCGGAGAATCAGTAATATCAAAATCGTCTCTTTCTTTCTCGTCGATCCATTGAGAATTCGTAATAGAACAAATATCCTCCTTGTCAATTTCTTGATAATTGAGAATATTGTAACCGAAATCCTTCTGATCTTCATCCTTTTTTGAATTCGTAATATCATGAATATATCTTTCCCTAGGAATCTCTTGATAATCGGTAATATTGATATTATCCGGTATATCAAATAGTTCCGATTCACGTATAATACTATTAGAGAGAATCTCTTCCCGTTCATTCTGCCGTACTGGCAGTCCGTTAAGATCGAAATCTTTTGTGAAATCGATATAACTATATGAGAAAAGATTGTATCTGTAACGTTTGTTCAGTTTCCAGGTTCGTCCCGGAGAAGGTTTTACCCAAAATGAGGGATATCCCTGTTGTTGTTCATAGGGAATGAATCTATTTTCTTCATAGGAATGAAGAGAATCTCGATTCTCAGTCGTCCGTTGCTTACTCATCTCATTTCTCCATCTCTGTGGTGCTATTCCAGACCATATCTGTGAGGATAAATTGTATCGATCGTAACATTTTAACCACTCTTTCCAGTCATTTGCTCTCAAATCTTGCGGTTCTTTAGAATCCAATATTCCTTGTATATTGAAAAATTCTTTGATCTTTCCTTTTAAAAAAGGATACGATGTTCGATATTGTAATAGATATTTTGAATGGGACTTGTTCATTGATCTTATTTGCCATATCTCGTTAAATAGATATGCTTGGGACATTAAGATCATGTCCCGATCGGTACCAACTTGTAAATCTCGTATCTCTTTGGTAATTGAATGGTAGTTGGGAATTTTATCCTTATTTGTCTTCGAAATATCGTTCTTCAAAATGAAAATTCTTCTGTAAATTGCTACAAGATTCCTCGTCGATCTAATACAAAATTGTATGTTCAACCTGATGAGGCGAATAACACTTAGGTAAATATCTCTGCCCATTCTTTCAATAAATAGATTTATTGAATAGGGCCATTTCCAAAAAAATCGTACACTTCTCTTTCTAAATTGAACAAGTATTTGCCGAATCTGAATCAATCGCTTTTTTGATTCCGATTCTATATAACTAGAACATTGATTATTTTTTTCCTCTAGATCGACATTAATCCCTAAATTCACTATATATTTCTCAGTGATCTGTTCGATCTGATCATTCATTGTGGTTGTCCAATCATCTAGATCTTCAATAGTTGTTTGAGTTCCATATCCAGGTCGATCCTGAATCTCCGATGAAAAATTTGCACTACCCGCAGGCCTAGTCCCGATGAGCAATTGATATTTATTGAGGATCTGGTCATTTATTCCGAGATTTTCTGTACTCCTATTATCTGGTTGAGGTCCAGATTCCTTTATTCGTCCTATTCCTGATAGAATTGTTCTTATCAATCGTCCTTTAAATTCTTTGATAATGGGTTCCCAAAAGGAAGGTATTTTTTTTGGATAACCAAAAGGTACTTCAGTTTCCAATCCCCAGGTCGTTAAATAGCTAGAACTCGATTTTTCTCCTTTGTCAAATTGGAGCTCAGATCCGTGCCAAGGTCTCAAACGAAAAGGAAATAGAATCTTGATCTGAATACCATCCCTGAGCCATCTGTCCGGAAATTCCGTTTCTGAAAATTCAATCCCATCATAAGTGCATTTGATATGAATTTCTCTACTCCATTCCCCCCAATCTTCATCCCATTCAGGGACTTGAAATAATAGCATACGACCAATATTTTTAGCTATTATTAATGAGGGTAAAATTATATATTTTCTAAGAATTGATTGGGTCACTAATATAAAACCTCTTATTTTTTGATTTAGTGAAAAATCCAATTTGTCTGCTATTGAGAGACGATCAACTTTTGATCTCTCCCCAGAATAAGTTCTTCCCGATTTCAAGTCTTTATTTAGAAAATTCGTAACAATTTGTTCCAGATCTACTCTATTGGGCATATAAAAAGAATCTTTTAAAAAAGTGGGTATCTCCATTCTTCCCAAAAATAGAAATAAAGGGGAATGTGCACCCGTTTGTATCATTTTACATATTATAGTTCTACGTCTTTGAGCACGCATGGATCCTTTTACTAGGTTACGGCGAAAATCTGACTCTTCCGAATAACGTCTCACAATTCTCTGTATTCCGTTCGGGTCGATAATTGTTATACTCCTGATCTTTCTTGGACGAAGATCATTTATTGAGGGTATGAAGTCGTATTTACCGCTTCTCAAATTGTAGGACCATCGAGGCACAAGTTTCTGAATCTCTATAATTTCGAAAGGGTCATTGAATAAGAATTTCCCGCAAAAGGCAGAAATAGATTTTGTTTGGGTCGAATCACCCGTAGATGAATTTATCCAAAGATCCCGAAGTACTGTCCATTCCTTCTGTTCCAAATGCTCGAAAAGTGAAACTTGTTCCGCAGAAGGAAGACTAAGGATTAATTCCCATCTCATGGGACTTGTGACATTTTTCTCGCCGCCAATTATACCAGGAATATCCAACAAATATTTTGCATAGGTCTCTTTATTACATGAAGCTATTTCCAATAGAACCTCAATATAAATTCTTCGATCATATGAGACTATTTCCAACAAATCTCTCGACGAGTCTTTTACATGAATCTCTTCATTATTTGAAGCCATTTCCGAGAAATCTATTCGATGAATTCCTCGATCTTTCAAAGAAACTATATTCGGCAAATCTTTCGTATAGATCTTCCAATTATCCGAATTTCTGATCATTTGTTCCGCTAATAGATAAAGTTGTTTTGAAATAGGTTCAACTTTTTTCTTTTCTGATAATTCATTGATTGAGATAAACGAGTGAACGGTATCTGTAAGTAGTGGTTCCCAGGGTAGCGGAAAGTTTTTGCGTTCCAATTCTCGCCAATGATCAGAGATCCGATCTTCAATTTGATTATTCCAGGATCCTTCCGCGGTGTCCTTCGTAGGTACCTTTGTCAAATCCGGAAGATCCAAATTGATCGAATCGCTCAAAATCCAAGGTGACCTTAATTGATCAATTATTCCACGGAACGGTCCATTCAGAAAGGGATCATGTATCTTAGGAAAGGAATCTCCCTGATAATTGGATAATTTAACTCCTTTTTCCATCACATCTCCAACAGGGGATCCATTGCTTAGAGCTTCTATTCGATTCCTGAATTCATTGCCCAAGTTATCCTTTCTCTGCTCTTCAGTGCAAATCCATTGATAATAAAGATCCTCGGATGAGGAAAAGGTATCTGAAAGATTCCTATATCTTCTGATCCTTTCCCAAAATACCGACACACTAGGTAGAGATGTGAAAGATATCCTTTGTTTTCCATCACTTGAACATGTGTCGAAGAAATATTGGGATACTTCGGTCTTTACAGGACCTGAGTTAGTAAATGGGCTATTTCTGATATATCGCAATGGCCTATTCCATCTGCGATGATCAAACAAAATAATGGGCCATGGTTGATCGAACCATGGTGATTCTTCGTTGGGGAGTCTTTTAAATTCATTTTGATCCTTATGTACAAAGTCATCCTTTATTTCTTTATTAGAAATAAGAGACGGTGACGGAGTTCTGCCCAAATATAATAAACAGGAATAATAAATAAGAATACTAAAAGTTCGATTTATATAGCGTTTTGATATAGTATAACCTATGGGTGAATCACGTTCTATACGGAAAGATACCAATCTTGCCAAATTTATGAATAGAACATGACCACCCAACCAACCACAAAGACTACTTATTACAAATGATATATTATTGCTATAACGAAAAAGAAAAAGGTTCATCAGTCTCGTTAATATAGGACTTGGTAGAATAATAGGATTCAGTAATTGAAAAATTAGGCTATCCATAAATAGACCTAGAATTCTAGAATTGTTAAGTGAATTTATGGGGTACAGAGATTTTGAATTTGAAAGTTTCTCGTTGGTATGGAAACAATGAAGGAACATGTATGGTACAACTAATAAAGTTATTGCGTGAGGTTTCCCCAATACTGTATAGATAGGTGAATAGTACATCGATAAAAAAACTATTAATTGTCCCGTAATAGAACCACTTATAGTTACTATACCATCTACAGTTCCTTCTAGAAATAAAATTCTCATGGGGGATATCTGAGAAGGACTAATGGGCAATGTGGTAATAAATCCGTAATAGAGTCCAAATAAAATGATCGGACCCGATACTTCTATCCTTGATGATATTGAATCCCATGGTAGACTCAAGATTCTAAGTATCATATTCACTATAAGTATCATATTAAAAATCCTTCTTAAAAAACGTGGAATGATTATAGAAATTATTCCAATATCTCCCATATATACATGGGAGATATTGGATATGAATAGTTATCATTTTCTAATTCATGAATTCAATTTCATAGAATTGGTCCCAATTTAAAATCGATCTTTACTTGATCTCTCCATATATGTGCATATATGCACATATATGTTTATAACATATATCAAATAGATATGCATATGCCATTAGCACATATATTCGATTCGGAAATATTGAGGGATATTTAAAACTTGTTGTCTCTTTTTTTTTTTTATTTTACTAGGGTGGTCCGGCCCAAGTCTTCTAAATTGTCGTTACACCGCAAAGGTCGGGTGACCAATTCAAGGACATTCCTAGCATTAGCAAATCCGTGAATTTGCGCAAAGGTGAATTCAACCGACCATTTAGTATTCATTCCTCTTGCTTCTAATGGGTCAGCATGAGCCATTCCAGTGATGGCTAAGTCGGGTTGTAACTCACGTATACGTCGTAATTGATTATAATTATCCGGTTTTTCCACAATTCGTGGTATTGGTACACACATCTTTATACATGTATCTCGCAAAAGTGCTAATTCAGCAGCTTGATATCGTTTATCCATATATGGAATACCAATTTCATAAACGATCATTCCACATCTGATTAAGAATCTTGCTAGAGATATTTCTAGAAGATTATCTCCCATGAAAAATACAGATTTTCCATGTACCAAAGAAATATAATCCTTCAAACTTTCCCATATCTGTTTCTCCCTTTCCTCTAAACCCTGAGTTTCAATATCAAATACAGGACAAATCTTTTCGATCCAAGCACGCGTTCCGTCCGGACCGATAGGAAAAGGAGCTCCAATTAATCTACATCTTTCACGTCTTACCAAAGTGGTTGCTGTACGACTCAGAAATGGATTGATACCACAGACATAAACTCCATTACCTAATGACGGAAGATGAGTATATCTCTGGGCAGGTAACCAACCTGATACCTTGACAGATTGGCGCCTTAATTCCGGACTGAGTTGAGAAGCTACGTTCGAAGGTAGGGATCCAAAAAGAGCTAAGGAGGGATGATCTCCGTATTCTATGAATTCTCCTTCCTTTTCAAGGGGAGGAGGGAATTTTTGTATAGTTCCATTCCGTTCACGAACGAATAATCTCTGTTCTAGACAACGATGTGCCATCGCAGCTAGCACAGTATCTTCCCCTTGAGTAAAAGCATGATCCAGTCCGTTTGCTCTTGCCACTAGAATTGGTATTCCAATTTCAGATTCCAATTTTGGTGCCATACCTTCCAAGTCCATTTTTATTATTTCTGTAGTACAAGTACCTATCCATATGATGACATTGGGGTCCCTATCTTTTTTTATCCGAATACAAAGCCTTTTCAACTCTTCATAATCATTCAATTGAGCCGAGATATCTCCTTCTTCTAATTCTGCCATTGCATAGCGAGGTTCTGCAAAGATCATAACTCCAAGCGTATTTTGTAGAAAATAACCACATGTCTTCGTGCCTACCACCAAAAAGAAACTGTCTTCAATCTTTTGGTATAACCAAGATACGCAGCTAATAGGACAAAAAGTATGATAATTACCCGTTTCACATTCAAAAGTGAGAGTTTCAGAGATCTTCGCTGACATAAATAGATTTCCCCAACGAGCCGATCAACGAATCAATTGTTGATCTCAAACCATCGTAAATCCAAGCAAATTTTCCTGATTCTTCCCCTGTTTCCCATCATTAATGGGACTTAGGTAGGAATCGGAAAGTAAACTGAAGAATTTTCGATCCGGAATCTCTTTCGGTACAATACCTTCTGGTTGAGACAATATCTGATCTGCTATGTTCAAATAATATTCACACACATAGTTAAGGGATGGTTCAGATCCAACCATTTCAAATAAGGTTTTACCCTTGACTCTAGATATTCGAATATCTTCAATAAGAGGTAAAACTTCTATTACGGGCATTGGACAGACTTCTACATATCCATCGATAAGATCTCTTTTAGATGTACGATTTCCGACCAAGCCTGCTAATCGGAGTAGATGTGTACGAGTTTTTTCCCCGATAGAGACAGCAATACGATTAGCTGCGAATAATGCATCAAATCCATTATCTGTAATTATTACGCAATAATCCGCATAGTTCAATGGAGCAGCAAAACCTCCACAAACTACATCACCTAATACATCGAATAAGATAATATCATATTCGTAAAATGCATTTAATTCTTTCAACAATTTCACAGTCTCCCCTACCACATATCCCCCACATCCGGCTCCTGCGGGTGGGCCCCCTGCTTCTACACAATCTACCCCTCCATAACCCTTGTGAATTACATCTTCGGGCCAAATCTCCTCATAATGATAATCCTTGGACTGCAAAGTATCTATAATTGTAGGTATCAGAAATCCTGTAAGAGTAAAAGTACTATCGTGTTTGGGATCACATCCGATTTGTAATACCTTTCCGCCACGTCTTGCTAAGGCGATTGAGATATTACAGCTAGTCGTTGATTTACCAATTCCGCCTTTTCCGTAAACTGATATTTTCACCTCTAAATCTCCCGTTATTAATTAATAATCATAAGAATTATGATCCTCTTCTCCGTTCCAGAATGAAAAGGGTTAAGTGGTAGTAATAGGAATAATAGATCCGGTCATACCAGTAGTTTAACTCTCCACCTATCCTAAGATGGTATCTATGTATACATCTAAATATCCAACATATGGATAGCAGAAACATATGTATCTTTATCTAACCTATCTTATTGTGTTCCGCATATAAAATATAAACCGTTCATTCCTATTCCTTGTCGTAACGACGAGGGAAAATAGTACAAAGAATTACATTCTTGATCATTCATCCTAAATGAAGGAAATAGGGAGAAAGATAAAAGAACAGATATTGTTCTCTAAAATAGATTATGAATTCATTAATTCATAGAACGGATCATATCCAATTTTTATTTTTATATGGATTCGTTGATGTGAGATTTTGACTAATCTCTCATTCTCTGTATCGATAGATCGATCTTTTATGTCCCCTTGCAATTCTTCGTCCCCTTCCCTTCTCTCCATCCCCTCCGTCCCCCTGTTCTCTTTCTGTTCTTCCTTCCCCTTTCTATTCCCCCTTCCTCCATTTTGGATTCATTTCATTATAGATAGATAGATATCTATCTATCTATATGGAACATATATAGAACTGATATTCCATCATTCAAAAAAGGATTCTTCTTAAAATGAAATGCTGAGAAAGAAAATACAGATAAAAAAGAGTGATTGATCAGGTAGAATTACAATCATTGAAGTAATGACGGTACGATCGCTGATATGGATTCCTCTCACTTCAGCACTTCCCACCACTTTATCTTTATCTACCAAAATCACCGGGCAGATCGGATCTAATCTCACGTATCCCAGCATTCAACCAGCCCATGATCCGAAGGCTATACAGCATGGAGCGGGCAG